ATTAAATCAAGAAAAAGAATGAAGAATTCAAAGAATGCTTTAGAAAAAATAAAGAAATGGAAGAACAAAAGTCGTATGGATTCACAAAAACTACGTGGATGGAGAGGAACTAAAAAAGAGAGATTGAAGTAGTTCTGACGATTCAATAATATTATTACTTCAATTCGGAGTTTTTAGTTGGATAAATCTTAGCCTTAGCGATGGAATAATAAGTTATAATTCATTGGTTGATTGTATCATTAACCATTTCTTTCTTTTGGTGTGAGGAACTTATCATGAATCCACTGATTTCTGCCGCTTCCGTTATTGCTGCTGGGTTGGCCGTCGGGCTTGCTTCTATTGGACCTGGGGTTGGTCAAGGTACTGCTGCGGGCCAAGCTGTAGAAGGGATCGCGAGACAACCCGAGGCGGAGGGAAAAATCCGAGGTACTTTATTGCTTAGTCTGGCTTTTATGGAAGCTTTAACAATTTATGGACTGGTTGTAGCATTAGCACTTTTATTTGCGAATCCTTTTGTTTAATCCTAAAAAAATTACGTATTTTTTTCGTATTTTATTTACTTGGACTTGCTGCTTTTGCTTTTTCGAATTATATGAAGCTTTCACTCCTACAATTACTTATTCGTTGGGACAATAACCTATGGGAAGGATTGATTTGAGGATGGGGCATTAGCATACTGACTCGCCTTCTTCCTTCCCTTTCTTAGTCCAATGTCGAATGGAACTTTTTTTTAGGATTGTTACAACATATTTTTTACTCTATTTCGAAACGAAATAGGAAATTAATAAAATAAAAAAAAAAAAAATAGAAAGAAATAGATAATTAGTTTTATCTCTAAAAGGAGATCATATGAAAAATGTAACCGATTCTTTCATTTCTTTGGGTTACTGGCCATCCGCCGAGAGTTTCGGATTTAATACCGATATTTTAGCAACAAATCCAATAAATCTAAGCGTAGTGCTTGGTGTATTGATTTTTTTTGGAAAGGGAGTGTGTGCGAGTTGTTTATTTCAAGAATAGGTTGGATACAACCAACTGTACTTTTCTCGTTATAACTACGAAAAGGTGCATGATCCCGCGAATTACTTCTGATAAAATGAAGAAATCATATTGAAGAACCATAGCATTTCGTGATTCATTGGTAAATCAACTTTGATTCTCTATCAACCAATAATGTGGGACCATTAACATGGTTAAAGCTAAACCGTTTGAAGTCTGGACGCAGCATGGTACTCTTTCTACTACTATGTTAATACATAAATCGTTTCAAATAGTTGGGATTTTTTTTTTTCGATATAGAACACTCATGTCGATAAAATGATTTGAACCCCTTTTTTTATTATTTTATTAGAATTTTTTTGTAAAAAACTGGAAAAACGAGGATTTCACCCTCGTTTTTTTGTTTTTTATCCAATGCTGAATCGATGACCTATGTTATGTATAAAGTAAGAAAAATTCTTTGGATTTGAAGAAAAAAAAAGAAACAACTTTGCTGACAATTGTTTGTTTGGTCAGAAGAGTCCTCCGAATATTCGGGTCTTGGATTAATGATCAATTTTTTTTTTTTAATTTTTCTTTGTGGAATATGAATAGAGAAAAGAGGATAGGCTCATTACATTCAAAAAGATATATGGGAATTCCCCAGAAATAATTGCAATAATTGAGCGTGAGAGCCAAATGAATCGAAAGATTCATGTTTGGTTCGGGAAGGGATCGTCGAAGTTTTGAAATGAATGGAAAGACAATCTACTTTCATTAAGTGATTTATTAGATAATCGAAAACAGAGGATCTTGAAAACAATTCAAAATTCAGAAGACCTCCGCGGGGGGGCCATTGAACAGCTGGAAAAAGCCCGGGCCCGCTTACGGAAAGTCGAAATGGAAGCGGATCAGTTTCGAGTGAATGGATACTCTGAGATAGAACGAGAAAAATTGAATTTGATTAATTCAACTTCTAAAAGTTTGGAACAATTAGAAAATTATAAAAATGAAACTATTCGTTTTGAACAAAAAAGAGCGATTAATCAAGTACGACAACAGGTTTTCCAACAAGCCTTACAAGGAGCTCTAGGAACTCTGAATAGTTGTTTGGACAACGAGTTACATTTACGTACCATCAGTGCTAATATTGGCATGTTTGGGACGATGAAAGAAATAACTAACTGATTAGTCCTTCTACTGTAGGCATTATTTTTTTTTCTTCAAAAAAAAAAAAAGAATTACGAAATACTCATGGTAACCATTCGAGCAGATGAAATTAGTAATATTATCCGTGAACGTATTGAACAATATAATAGAGAAGTCAAAATTGTAAATACCGGTACTGTACTTCAAGTAGGAGACGGCATTGCTCGTATTTATGGTCTCGATGAAGTAATGGCAGGTGAATTAGTAGAATTTGAAGAGGGTACTATAGGCATAGCTCTAAATTTAGAATCAAATAATGTTGGTGTTGTATTAATGGGTGATGGTTTGCTGATACAGGAGGGAAGTTCTGTAA